TAGTCTAATTCCAATTAGGAATTCCTTGGGACCTTTAGGATTAGGAAGAACCCCTCAAATTGCGCATTTTTATTCATTTTACCATTTAATAACTTATAATCAGATCTCGGTAACTAAATATTTACAACTTGACAATTTCAAAGAGACTTTTCAAGTGCTTAAATATTATTTAATGGATGAAAATGGTAGGGTTTCTATTTATAATAATCCCGATCCGCGCGGTAACATCGTTTTGAATCCATTCAATTTGAATTGGAATTTTCTCCATCATAATTATTGTGAAGAAGCGTCTAGAATAATTAGCCTTGGGCAGTTTATTTGTGAAAATTTATGTATAGCCAAAAACGGACCGCACTTAAAATCGGGTCAAGTTCTAATTGTTCAAATTGACTCTGTAGTAATAAGATCAGCTAAAGCTTATTTGGCCACTCCGGGAGCAACTGTTCATGGCCATTATGGAGAAATCCTTTACGAAGGAGATACATTAGTTACATTTATATATGAAAAATCGAGATCTAGGGATATAACGCAAGGTCTTCCAAAAGTGGAACAAGTGTTAGAAGTGCGTTCGATTGATTCAATATCGATGAACCTAGAAAAGAGAATTGAGGGTTGGAACAAGAGTATAACAAAAATTATTGGAATTCCTTGGAGATTCTTGATTGGTGCTGAGCTAACTATAGTGCAAGGGCGTATCTCTTTGGTTAATAAGATCCAAAAAGTTTATAGATCTCAGGGGGTGCAGATTCATAATCGACATATAGAAATTATTGTGCGTCAAATAACATCAAAAGTGTTGGTTTCAGAAGAGGGAATGTCTAATGTTTTTTCACCCGGAGAACTGATTGAATTGTTGCGGGCGGAACGAACAGGGCGCGCTTTGGAAGAAGCGATCTGTTACCGAGCTATCTTATTGGGAATAACGAAAGCATCTCTAAATACTCAAAGTTTTATATCCGAAGCAAGTTTTCAAGAAACTGCTCGAGTTTTAGCAAAAGCCGCTCTCCGGGGTCGTATCGATTGGTTGAAAGGTCTGAAAGAGAACGTTGTTCTAGGGGGGATGATACCCGTTGGTACGGGATTCAACGGATTAGTGCAACGTTCAAGGCAACATACCAACATTCCTTTGGAAACCAAAAACAATAAACTATTCGAGGCAGAAATGCGAGATATTTTGTTCCACCACAGAGAATTATTTTTTCATTTCAAGGAATTTACACGATACACTGAGACAATCATTTCGAGGGTTGAATGATTCCTAAGAGCGGATTCACCCCCTTTCTTTTTAGCTATTTGTATTTGCGGTCATTTTTTTTTTTTATTTTTATTTGGTATATAGTAATAAAGATAATAAAATAACAAATAGAATAGAAAGAAATTAATATTAATGGTTTGAATCATGTATCAATGGCCAATATCCGTTAGAGGTAGAAACGAAGGTTCCATCGGAACAATTATTTATTTCTATTTCAGGGCACCTCGTCTCTCTTTTTTTTAATAAAAAGAAAGGAGGTGTGGATAAATAAATGACAAGAAGATATTGGAACATCCATTTGGAAGAAATGATGGAAGCAGGAGTTCATTTTGGTCATGGTACTAGTAAATGGAATCCTAGAATGGAACCTTATATCTCTTCAAAGCGTAAAGGTATTCATATTATAAATCTTATTAGAACTGCCCGTTTTTTATCAGAAGCTTGTGATTTAGTTTTTGATACAGCAAGTAGGGGAAAGCAATTCTTAATTGTTGGTACCAAAAATAAAGCAGCCGATTCAGTAGCACGGGCTGCAATAAGGGCCCGTTGTCATTATGTTAATAAAAAATGGCTAGGCGGTATGTTAACGAATTGGTATACTACGGAAACGATACTTCATAAGTTCAGGGACTTGAGAACGGAACAAAAGATGGGGAGACTCAATCGTCTTCCGAAAAGAGATTCAGCTATGTTGAAGAGACAATTATCTCACTTGCAAACATATCTGGGCGGGATCAAATATATGACTGGATTACCCGATATTGTAATAATCGTTGATCAGCAAGAAGAATATATGGCTCTTCGAGAATGTATGATTTTGGGAATTCCAACGATTTGTTTAATCGATACAAATTGTGACCCAGATCTCGCTGATATTTCGATCCCAGCAAATGATGACGCGATAGCTTCAATCCGATTAATTCTTAACAAATTAGTATTTGCAATTTGTGAGGGTCGTTCTAGTTATATACGAAATCCTTGATTCATATTAATAATGAATAATAAAATAAAAAAATTCTTTTGGGAACTCCATAGATTTATGAAATCGGTTATGATTCCTAAAAGAGATACAAGTAACTAGGGATATTATGTAATGGATATTATGTAATTAATTGGTATACAAATATATATAAGTCAACTAGGCAAGTCGAAAAAAGAGAAGGTTGAATCAAAATAATTCTTTTTAAAGTTCTATTTTTTTCAGAGGGCAATATGAATGTTCTATTATGTTATATCAACACACTAAAAGGCTTATACGATATATCCGGTGTGGAAGTCGGCCAACATTTCTATTGGAAAATAGGAGGTTTTCAAGTCCATGCCCAAGTAATTATTACTTCTTGGGTTGTAATTGCTATCTTATTAGGTTCAGCCATTATAGCTGTTCGTAATCCACAAACCATTCCTACTGACAGTCAGAATTTCTTCGAATATGTTCTTGAATTCATTCGAGATGTGAGCAAAACTCAGATTGGCGAAGAATACGGTCCATGGGTTCCCTTTATTGGAACTTTGTTTCTCTTTATTTTTGTTTCGAATTGGTCGGGTGCTCTTTTACCTTGGAAAATCATACAGTTACCTCATGGGGAATTAGCCGCCCCTACAAATGATATAAATACTACTGTTGCTTTAGCTTTACTCACGTCAGTAGCATATTTCTATGCGGGTCTTAGTAAAAAAGGATTAGGTTATTTTGGTAAATACATTCAACCAACTCCAATCCTTTTACCCATTAATATTTTAGAAGATTTCACAAAACCCCTATCGCTTAGTTTTCGACTTTTCGGAAATATATTAGCTGATGAATTAGTAGTTCTTGTTCTTGTTTCTTTAGTACCTTCAGTGGTTCCTATACCCGTCATGTTACTTGGATTATTTACAAGCGGTATTCAAGCTCTTATTTTTGCAACTTTAGCTGCGGCTTATATAGGCGAATCCATGGAGGGTCATCATTGACTAGTTTTCGAAATAGTCTTTTTTTAGTTTAAGCCTTACGCAATATATGTGCGTATCAAGATAATCTGCTTAAGGAGCATAATATATAAAAATATATTAGATAAATTATATAAATATAAACTATATAAAGTATAGAAGCAATAGTCAAAAATAAGATATTAGCGGTATTAGGGAATTGCAACAAACAAAAGGGGAAGTAAAAAAAAGGAAAGAGATCGAAAAGATCTTTTTCCTAAAATTCCAGTTCGGTCTATTTATCCCCCCCAATGAATACTATCTTTATATTGTTTTGTTCATTTAATTCCAATATTCAATATTATTAGATATTAGTAATCATAATCTGAATAATAATTAGGATTGTAATACTTATAGTATTATAGTGTGCTATTTTAAAAAAGATGCTATTGTTATATAGAAAAATTCCCATTCAAGTTGATTTCATCCAATTAAACGGTTGACCAAAAGAGAATTTTAATAAATAATAAATTACCTGAACTTAGATCAATCAAATACTTCTATTTCGATGCAACGATTCGATCTAACGAATTTGTCCATGTAGATTGATTGTACCTGCGTCGGCGAGTAAAAAAAGAAAAAATAAAGATTTACAAAAAACTAAATTCAAATTTATAAAAAAAAATGGATTGGTTAGGGGGGGCCGAACTAGATGTATGTACTCTAATTAGTATAAGACAACTCTTGTGAATGTTTCGAAGAATGATTCTATAATCCGATTGAATGTAAGATATGAATGGTTGATTTACGTTATCCAAGAAACACATGTATATGTAATATTAGATATTAATTAGTTATATATGTAATATCTAAGCGGCTGCGGCTCTATTACTGTTAATTTAGATAGGAATTCCAATGGAATCCCCCCCATTTCCTTTGTAGTTGTGAATTGAATATTAAATGAATAAAATAAAGTGACTATTGAATAAAGAGATTCAATCAAGAAAATAAGAAAAAACGAAAAATTCAAATGGTATGGATTCAAAAAAATTCTGTGAATAAAAACTAAAAAAGAAATATCGAAGCCGTTCTGATGATTCAATAATAATATTATTACTTCAATTCCGAGTTCTTATTTCCTTCGACTGTATAGATCTTAGCGATGGAATAATTAAGTCATAATTTATTGGTTGATTGTATCATTAACTATTTACTTATTTTGGTGTGAGGAACTTATCATGAATCCACTGATTTCTGCCGCTTCCGTTATTGCTGCTGGGTTGGCCGTCGGGCTTGCTTCTATTGGACCTGGGGTTGGTCAAGGTACTGCTGCGGGCCAAGCTGTAGAAGGGATCGCGAGACAGCCCGAGGCGGAGGGAAAAATACGAGGTACTTTATTGCTTAGTCTGGCTTTTATGGAAGCTTTAACAATTTATGGACTGGTTGTAGCGTTAGCACTTTTATTTGCGAATCCCTTTGTTTAATCCGAAAAAAAAAAAATACGTATTTTTTATTAGTTTATTTCCTTGGACTTACTGCTTTTTTTGAATTCGATTAGGATTTCACTCCTCCAATTATTTGGTGGGACACTAACCCATGGGAAGGACTGATTGGAGAATGGGGAATTAGCAGAACGACTCGCCTTCTTACTTCCCATTGTTAGTCCAATGGAATAGTTTTTTAGGAAGTGTTACAACAAACGAGATATTTCGCAATTGACATGACATAAGCATAAGGCCTGGGACTTAATTCTAATAATACTAAGTATCACTTTTTTAATACGAAGTATCACTTTTTTTCTCAATTGGAAATTTCCAATTGAGAAAAAAATCTA